ACACACTATTCCGTCTTTTCTATCAAATCGATCATAACCACTACCTACATTCCACGAAATTGTGCACCATAAATAGGAGCTAATAAAAAGACCCGCGATTCCGTAGAAAGACATCACAATTCCTTGTGGAAAAAAAACTATTTCCTGAGACGGAAATAAAGATATCAAATTTCTACCAAGATAACTCGAGGTTCCAACCAACAAGAATCCTAATGAACCTAAAAAAAGGATAACAGCCCAGCAGAAATTACTTGTTTTTCGAGCCCCCGTTATAGGTTCTATCCATATATGTTCTGATCGACAACTCATACTTGATCCAGTTGATTTTTTTGGAATTGAGAGAATACCCCAAATGAATTTGACTTTAGTCCTTTTTTTCCGAAGTAACTCGCATCAACTAGCACTAGTTTGATGTGATCCTTTAGGAGTAATTCATTAAATTCGTTAGATCTAAACTAATAACATACCCTTCGTATGATCTCACTAAAGATAGCCAAATAGATATACTAAAGATAGCCAAATAGATATACTAAAGATAGCCAAATAGATATAGATAGACCAACTTTACAGTTCAGCTATCCGTCGATTCGGGTCTATTTGAAAATAGCTAGAATCCATTGATCCCTAATAGCATTTTCTGGAGACATAAGAGTTTTTCGGCGGAAGCCGCTTATACCATATTTTGCTAAATAGATATCTGTGTTATGATACAAGCGTCAGTTTTGAAAAAAAAAATAGATGAGATTTTGTGCCATCGGCTCTAAACAATCTTGTTTTTTTGAACATGAAGAAATAAAGAAGCCATTGCGATTGCCGGAAATACTAGGCCTACTAAAGGCACCAAAACAGAGGGAAAGTTAAGAGTTGTCATAGAATGGGTACCTCGATTTACTATTTGTACCTGTTATTATTATTTATATTTTATATTTATAATATAAAGATATCTTATTATATATAAAGATATCTTATTATAATTTGATAATTCTAAATTGGAATTATTATTATTACTTAATAGCTATTAAGTATAAATATAAGTATCTATCTAAGTGAGTATATAATGTAGTTTTTCATCTTTCTACATGAAAGATTTGAAAGGATATGGATGAGATATTATTTTCTTCATTTTTTGCTCTTGTCTTCGAATTTCATTTACTAAGCAAAAAGTTTCTTAAAAATTAATTAGATTCTATTTATAATTATATTGAATATATTGAAGGGTTTGTTAGAATCCCATCCATCAGGGATTCTTAGTCAAAATAGGATTATCGTAAGATATAAAAAAATAAAAAATTCTATATTTTATAGATTTTCATTATATATGACGAGAAGAGTATATTTTTTTTATTTGCCTAATTTCACGAAAATAAGAATTTCATCTTTTATCTTGTTAATAGAGGCTTCTTGATCAATAATCAGGAATATAGAAAAAGGGGCGGATTTTCTGTGACTTTTGATTCTTTATATAATTAGATCTTATATCAACAAAGAAAACCCCATTCGTCTAATTTTAACTTGGATTCCGATAAACTAATTACTTGTTTGCTCAAAATAATTGAACTTAATGTTCTAATTTTGATTCAAAGGAAAGAAAGTGTGTAGTTGAAATAACTCACTCAGAACGCTTTTTAAAGGATTACGTGGTACGATTAGATCGAATAAGCCCTTCTGGAATAAATACTCGGCCGCTTGTGAACCCTCGGGTACTGTTTTATTCAATGTTTGTTCAATTACTCTTTTACCCGCAAAGGCAATGTAGGCATTGGGTTCGGCAATAATGATATCCCCCAACATACCAAAACTAGCTGTCACCCCACCGGTAGTAGGAGATGTAAGAATTGGTACATAGAATAACTTTTTATTTGATTGATAATCATATAAAGCAGAAGATATTTTAGCCATTTGCATCAAGCTCAAACTTCCTTCTTGCATGCGTGCCCCTCCGGAAGCACACACTATAATAAGAGGTAGAAATTCTTTAGTAGCGTATTCAATCAAACGGGTAATTTTCTCCCCGACTACGGATCCCATACTACCTCCCATAAACTGAAAATCCATAACCCCAATTGCTACGGTAATACCGTTTAGTTGCCCTCTGCCTGTTTGAACAGCCTCGGTTAATCCTGTCTTTCTTTGATAAGAATCGATACGATTTTTATAAGGCTCCTCCTCCGAATGAAATTCAATGGGATCCAGAGAGACCATGTCTTCATCCATAGGCTCCCAAGTGCCCGGATCGATCAAAAGTTCGATTCTATCTGAACTACTCATTTTCAAATGATATCCACATTGTTCACAAAGATGCATCTTTGATTTAAAAAATTTCTTATAATTTAATCCATAACAATTTTCGCATTGAACCCACAAATGCCGGTATTGTTGAGTTACACCCAGATGAGTAGAACTTTCTGGTATAGTTTGATCACTCGTTCTGATATCCTCGTTTTGACTACTATTTCCACTTTTACTACAAATGGAACTAGAAATGTAATTGTTACTGGAA